TTTTTAATTTTAACTGTGAAATATTTTTCTTATACGTTTTCTTTTTCAGTAGATCTAATTTTTCAGATACTAGGCTTTGTTGTTGGATCGGTGTAACAATTTCTAGTTTTTGACTTTTTGGCTCTAGACCTTTTTTAAACAGAACGTTTTTTTCTAATTCAAGCTGCTGTTTAAGTAAAGTCGTGCCAGGAGTACCCACCACAACTTGTTTCGGTGGGTACTCTCCCCCAACACTTCCATGGAAGTGTTGAGGGGTAGATGTTAATGAGCTTTTCGATGTAGTACTTGCTTTTTTATCTACTGTCCAATTAGAACTTTTATCAGCTAAAGATGAGTTTAATTCACCCTGAACTTTTTTCGTTAAAATGGGTCCAGTTTTTGGTTTATAAATAATATTTAAACCATACTCTAAAGTTTTTAACGTGTGTCGTTGATCATTAAAAACAGCTAAAATAGTCGACTGGTTCATAATAGCAGCTAAATCTGCAGCACTTAAACCGACTGTTCGGTTAGCAAAATATTCCCACGAAATACTTTTTGCTGTTCCTAGTTTTTTTGCATAAAGTTTTAAAATTTCAACTCGTTTTTGTTTTCCAGGTAATTCAATAGGTAAAATTTGGTCAAAACGACCCGGACGAATTAAGGCCGGATCTAAAACTTCTGGTCGGTTTGTAGCACCAAAAACAATAACTCCATTTAAAGGATTTAACCCATCCATTTCAACCAATAAACGAATTAAAGCACTTAATTGATTTTTTTCAACTTCCATTTCGTTACTGCTTTCATGAGAAGCTTTAGTACTTTCACTTGACCTCGTTTCCATTTCATCTTTGTTTGTATCTAACCCAAAACTGCGGGTAGTATGTGGTGGGAATGGGCATTCTTTACCAAGACGAGTGGTTGTCCTTACAGTACTAGATTTAGACCCATCAGTCATACTTAGTTGCTGTCCGCTATTTTTCGGGTATAAACAATTTAATAAATTATCGGTACCCATAGGGTTTTGAATAAGATTTTGACGTTTAATACCTAAAGTATCAATTTCATCAATAAAGACAATACAAGGTGATAATTCACGAGCTCGTTTAAATAAATCTGTTAATTTTTCTGCTCCAGAATCTGATTCTCCAGGTTGACTAATTAAACTTAAAGATTGAACTAGTACTGGAACATTTGCTTCCCCTGCAATAGCTTGAACTAATAAAGTTTTCCCGGTTCCAGGAGGTCCTACTAAAAGAATCCCTTTAGGAATCATTTTTTCAAAGGTTAACCAATTTGATGGTGCTAATGCTAAAGCGGTTAAATTTTGACTTACTAAACTTAAAGAGTACCTTTTCGAGTGCCCAAATTGGATTTTATTCGACTTTGTAGTCCCCCCTTCTTGAAGGGTACTTACAATTTTATTACCTTTAGCAAAGTTCTTAGAAATTACGTCCACAGGGTACCCTTCCTCTTCAATATGAAGAGAGGTAGAAGAGAAATGTTCAGGGAAATCTTGAATCCAATGTAAAGCATCTTTTACACATCGGTTTTCACGGTCTACCGGAGAAAGATAGACTAGTCCACTCGATTTCATAAAACTATAATTTCGTAAGAACCAAACAATTTCACTACACTCAGGAAGAATTCGTTGAATCCCTGCAAGGTTTTGGAAACGTTTATCCACTTTTCGAATTAGTCGAGCACCAGAGCCATCTTGTTGAGCTTGGAATTCTTCTTTTAAACTTTCATCTAATGAGGCTTCAACAGAATCACCAAAAATACTTAATAAATCAAGAACATAAGAAATTAACTCTTTTCCATAATCTTGATATAAATTTTGTAAAACTTTTAACGAAATTAAACCAAATGAAAGTTGAGTTACAATAAGCCAAGAGAAAGGTGTTAAAGGTTCCCACGTTTCTACCCTATTTGTAGGGACTTCTGACCTACTTTGATTGATTGTAGAAGAAGATTGATTTGATTTTGTTGTCAAGTGCTTATATACACTAGTTGTTTTAGAATACGTTCCTGCTACTTGTAGCGTATTTTGTGTTGCTCCATACACAGGACCCTCTACAACGGGTAAGTAATGAAAATTAATTTTCGGTGAAGACCTAAAATTAATTTTTTTATTGTAAACTAACCTACCTACAGAATGCCCTTCTGCCACTACACTTTGGTTCACTTTTTTAGTTTTATTCTCTAAGAAGAAAGAAAGACTTTTTAGGTCAAAGAAACTAGCAGGGTATTCGTTTTCAGTTGCTAACACATTTTGCGATTGATTCCTATTTCCCATAAAAACGGAATTTGTTGGATAGCGTACTTCCGTTAAAGGTAAAACATTTCGAGTAAAACTTTCTTGTAATACACGTTCACTTACTTTTTCTTTTTCAGCAGGTAGTCCGGTAGGGCCTACCTTTTGCGAAGCATTGAAACTTAATTTACTATCATTTGTAAGAAATTCGGTAATTTTTTTATAAAGTTTTGGCTCTAGACGCTCTAAAAGAAATAAAGAACTATGCTTATCAATTAAAGGAATTTGCCACGTTTGATAGCCTGGGATACTCCAACGACGTGTTTCACGGTTTAAATCAATTTGTTGACCATTTGCATCGGTTTGCGTTGGAGTTTCAATAACTTTTAAACTCTTTGTTACTTGAAGACTGCTTGGGGTGCTGCGCCCTTCAGTACTCCAATGACTGGAATTTTTTTCTTTAGTTTTCTGAGTATTAGACGGTTGATTAGAGATAGCTAAATCCCTAGCCCCTTCGGGGCTACCCTTTGGGGTGCTGCGCCCATCCGGCGTAGCCTTTAATTCTGTGAGCATTGGTGTTTTTGTAGTATCTGTACTAAAAAAAGTAGATTTATGTTTTAAAGCAGGGTTATCTGAAGATAAATAAGTTTTTAACCAAAGTTTTAAATCTGAAGGGCGTAGCGCCTCGCCTTCAAAAGCTGGTTTTGTAGAAAGAGTTTGTTCCGGAGTTAAATCATTTGTCTCACAATCTAATAACACGTACGCTTTCGTTTTTCGAGACCAATTCGTAGGTTTCTTTGCATTTTGATAAGATAAAGTAAAGCTATCTTTTCGAATTTGATTTAAAAGGGTTCCCTCGGTTTGTTTAAATTGGTTTCCTCCATTTAGAGTTGTTTGAGATAAACCTGACCTTTCCCCAATACTTCCAAAATGTTGAGGGCGAAGCATAGCGGAGCTTGCTTCGCTATCGGTTTGGGATTCGTTTTTATCTGTTTCTAATACACGTTGTAAAAAAACTAATTGAGTTGAAAAAGGGTTACCAAAACTACGCCCACGGGTAGTCTGGTAGAGGCTACCTGAGTTTTGCTGCTTTTCTTGCTCTTTTTGATTTTCTCCCCCAACACTTCCATCCCTCAACACTCCTTTAGGAGTGTTAGGGGATAAGTGTTGAGGGGCTGGTTGCGAATCATTGGCCCTACTGAGCTTGTCGGTAAAAGCATTTCCCCCAACACTCCTAAAGGAGTGTTGAGGGCTTGTTGTCCAACCTGTCGCGGGTACTGGATAAGTGATAGCACTTGTAGAATTTCCAGGTAAATGAATTTTCAACGGTAACATCCTAGATAACCTTTGGCTTTGATTTGTAGCAGGACGACGGAGGGTATCCCCAAAGGGGCTACGACTTCCACTACTTAAAAAAGATGTTAAACTTGAATTTAGAGCCTTAACACCATCATTCGTAACATCAGGATAGTTATAACCAGACATTAAACGACTAGTAAGGTTATTCCTTTTTTGTACATAATTCCATTGAGTTAATAAAGAATGAACTTTGGTTAAAGATTTCCATCCTCCCCCAACACTTCCATCCCTCAACACTCCTTTAGGAGTGTTGGGGGAGGGCCCGTGTTGAGGGGCTTGTGTTGAATATTGATTCGATTCTTTTTTTACAGACCCGTTATTACTATCAAATAAGAAAGATTGCTGCTCATTAAAGGCTCGTGTATTACGTTCATTAGTTTGAGCTTTGTAGTTTTTCCATAACGTATAACGTTCTAGTAGATTATAGTTTTGTAATTTTGAATTACTACACTCTACCTTTTTGTTGGAATTTTCTGGAATGGCAAAGCCCCCTGTCTTTTTAGCTGATAATTTTTGTTTTTTAGACCTGATTAAATCAAAAGTTGTATCTAAAAACGAGTTAGCTTTTGGTTTTAGTTTAATTGGCCTTGAAGCATTATTTACTAAAAGTCCTTGGTTATAGAGTAAACTATCGAAAACAGCCTGTTGAACTTGTGTTCGTTGTTGATAATTTAGTGGATCAAAATTCTTTTTAGATAATTTTAAAAAACCTTGAAGCGATTTACTCTCTTCTTTCTTCACCACTCCCGCGGGATTGAGGGTAGATTTGAAAACGGTAGAATCCCCCGTACGCGCAGAACTTTCACTAAAAAGCCCAACGCTTACTTTCCCCCCATCTGGAAGTGTTGAGGGGTTGAGTTTTGCATAAATTGGGTTTAACTTTTTAGGGAATAAGTCTAAGCCATAAGGCGATTTCCTTCCAAAAATCTCTAGCCGAAGGCTACCTAGTGGTTTTTTGATTTTAAGTTTTTGAATGTCTTTACCATGAGAGCTATTTGTTTTGTAAAAAATTACAGCGTTACGAGATGGAAGAATCCATTTTTTTTCAACAACCTCGGAAAGGTAGCCTGTGGGTTTTTGACTTTTAATTTCACCTACAATTAGGGGGTTTTGTTGGTCGCCCCAACCCAACAGTGATTGAGAATTCGCTGCACTTGAGAAATCAAGCTTTTGTGGGGGGGTAATAATAATTGAATCGCTATAGACATCAATTTGAGGGGTATTGTAAAGGGGTGATAGACCCATTAGGTTAGGTTCCCTGCGTTCCGAAGAAGCAGAATTTTTAGACAACGAGCCCTCTTTATTAAAAGGATGAGGTGCTTCGCCCTCGGATAAATAACTTTTATAGTTTAAATAAGAAAATGTTTCCCAGGAAATTGGTTGATAAGAACTTCCTAAACCTGGGATAGTTTTTTGTAAAACTTCGGAAGTAAATTGATTTTGATAACGTAATAAAACAAGTTGAGTTAAACCAATAAAAAATGGAAAACAACAACATAAAAATTCAAAACTAATGTATTTTGTCGAATAATTAAGAAATAAATTTTTTGTTTGTTCCCGATGGTCTAAAATTCCGAAATAAAATTTGAAAAAAGTAAATTTCCAAATAGTAAATGTTTCACCAATCGGTTGTGAAGAAGATAATTGTGTCATAGAGACTCCCAAATTAAGAAACTGTAAACTTGGAACATTCTGTACCTGGTATTTTCTCTCTTTTTTCCCACACCCACCAACACCTTCCCTCTTCAGCACTATAGGAGGCCGCCCAAGGGCACTTCAACACTATAACGCGACCCTCGTACAGGTAATAGCTTGAATGGAGCTTTATAAGTGAGAAAACAGCGTAGCTTTTTAAATATTGTTTTAATCGCTCAGCAAGCTTCGCTATTTTCTTCAACACGCCCATGCCCTCTGAGGGCATGGGCGTGTTGAAGAGTGGGAGAGTTGTAGAGGGTGTTAGGCCCTTCTTGGCTCTTCAACACCTCCCATAGGGGTATTGAAAAAGCGCCCACCAAAACGCCGGAACGGGTAGCCCGTTCAGGGCGAAGCATAGCGAAGCTTGCTTCGCTATTGGCTTTCCCCCAACACTGTTGAGCCCCCACCAAGGCTTGTCCTTGGTGGGCTCCCCGGATAGCGTCTTTGTGGCTCTCTTAAAAGGTTAGGTACAGACGAATATTTATCTTAAGTGTCTATTAAAACTTAAGAAGAGTATTTTTCATTGAAAAGAAAAATAAAACAGAACTGCTAAAAAACTGCGTAGTCCCGAAGGGATTAATCATTGGCGTAGTACAAAAATTATTAAAGGTCTCTCAGCAAGCTTCGGCTAACCCGGGAGGGTAGCGTAAAAAAAAAGCTACGCCGGAACGCTCCCTTAGGAGTTCGGGCTACGCCGAAGGGTAGCTCCGAAGGGACTACGCTTTTTTTTGAAGTCGAAGACTACCTCTAAGAGGTCGCCCTCAAAAAGTGCGTATGCTTTTTTTTAAGCTTTTTTTATGCTACTTTTTAAAAGGTAGCTTTTGCTATTGGCTTCGTTCTTTTACCTTGGAAAGGTACCCGTGGGTTTGCTTTTTTTGATGTTTTGTGAAGATTAATTATTAGACTTAGAATTAATTATCCAGTACTTAATAAGACTTTCTTAATCAAACTAAAACTTAGAGCCCCACACTTTTTTTTACACGCTTGATGTAATGAGCGTGTAAAAAAAAAAGTGGGACAATTTAATTTAGATTACAAAAGAGTTTAAAATACCTACAGCAAAAACTAAAAGGAACCAGATTCCTACACCTGAGAAAACAGTACCTTTGTTTTCTGTCCAACCGCTAGGCGATGCAAATACAACTGGTACTCCAATAACTAAAAGGAATGATACAGCAATTAATGCAAAAAGAGTTAGTTGGAAAATAATAGTCATTTATTTTATCTCCACTTAATATAAAGTTTAAAAAAACTTAAGGCGAAAAAAAAAGTCTAATCGACTTTTTCTTTATTTTGTTTATTTTTCTATCTATTTTATCGAGTTTTTCAGGAATTTTTCTAAAATCCCTAAAAAAAACCAGCACTTATTCTTCCGGGGGGGGGCGTAGCACCCTCCTCAACACTTCCATAGAAGTGTTGATGGGCATAGCGCCCCTCTTCAACACTTCCATGGAAGTGTTGAAGAAGAGGAATTTCGTGTGAAAGAAGGGTTATAGTAATACAGTGTAAGGTCTTTACACCTAGGTTATATGAAAAAGCATGTGAAAAAAGAAAAAGGGTAGGGAGTGTTGAAGAGGAAAGGTAGTCTACCTCGGAAAGGTAGCCTTCGGCTTCGACTTTCTACTTTTTTTGGCCTTTTTTGTCCAAAGCGAAGCAAGTTAGCTAAGCTTCGCTGGTAATTTCACTGTTTTTAGTTATTTTAGCATAAAACTTTTATCAGATAGCTTGGTCTCTACTTTTGTGGTTAATACTAAATTATATGTTTTCGTTTGAATAAATTCGAATTGATGGGTTACCTGGGACTCGAACCCAGAACTAATCGGTTAAAAGCCGAGTACTCTACCATTGAGTTAGTAACCCATAAATACATGATAACTCATTTTATGAATTTTTTGCAACACTCCTCAACACCCCCCAACACTTCCATGGAAGTGTTGGGGAAGGGGGCCCACCAAAACTTTGTTTTGGTGGGCCCTCAACACTTCCATGGAAGTGTTGGGCACCCTCCCCTCAACACTCCTAAAGGAGTGTTGAGGGGTGTTGGGGGAAGTTTCGGTGGGCCGTAAAAAAAGCTTTCTTCAACACTTTCCCCTAACACTCCTAAAGGAGTATTAGGGGAAAGCGTTGAAGAAAGTGTTGAAGCGCCTTGGTTTTGAATTTTGATTTTCAGTAAATAAATTATTTTGTCAGTTGCCAGGACCCAGATTTGAACTGGGGACACACGGATTTTCAATCCGTTGCTCTAACCAACTGAGCTATCCCGGCTTATAAATAATAATACCATACTTTTCAATTTAAAGCAAGTAATTGAGTAAACCTCAACACATTTAACTTCTCAAGACCATAAACAGAAAATTTTCTCTTTATTTCTGCGGGGTGCTTTTGGTGGCACCCGCAGAAATAAAGAGAAAAAAATAAAACCTACTAAAGCCTAGTATTCTTTCTTAGCTTAAGCCTCGCAACTCTAGGCACCCCAGTTAGGCAATTTTAACAACAGCACCAGCTGCTTCTAATTCAGTTTTTGCTGTTTCAGCTTCTTCTTTACTGATACCTTCTTGTAATGTACCTGGTAATGAGTTAGTAAATGCTTTAACTTCAGCTAAACCTAATGAAGTTAATTTACGAATAACTTTTAATACAGCTACACGTTTGTCGCTAGGGATATCTTCAACTACAACATCAAATGTTGTTTTTTCTGCTACTTCTTCAGCAGCTCCACCAGCATCACCTACAGCCATAACCATACCACCACCTACAGGAGCAGAAGCGTCAACACCAAAAGTTTCTTCAATTTGTGAAACTAACTCGGCAGCTTCTAATAATGTAAGTGTTTTTAATTTTTCAATAATTTCACTTGTAGTAGACATTTTTAATTTCCTTTATAAATTTTTAATAAAATAGCATCTCACCTAGCTAAGCCTAAAAAAAGTGCACGTCGATGGCGTAGCACACTTCTTCAACACCCCTCAACACTTCCATGGAAGTGTTGAGGGGTGTTGAAGAAGTGTTGAAGAGCGAAGCCTGAAGGACGTGGCACCCCAGCTTGCTGAGCTCTTTTTTTGATCTTAGTTGGTAGAGACTTAGAATTCCTCAAAACAAATTGGCTTTTTATCCTTTAGACGTAAGTAGACCTCCGTCTAAGACTTTAATCTTAGCTTCGATTTGCGAAAAGCATTCTTTTTAAGCAAAGGTATAAAGTCAAGGAAAAAATATCCATTAACGTTTTGAGAACTGTGGTGCTTTACGAGCTTTTTTCAGACCTGCTTTTTTACGTTCAACAATACGTGCGTCGCGAGTTAAATAACCGTTTGATTTTAACACGGGACGGTGTGATGTATTAATTTCACATAAAGCACGAGCAACCCCAAGCTTAATAGCATCTGCTTGAGCTGAAAGACCTCCCCCATGGACTTTTACAATTGTGTCAAATTTTTTTTGTAATTTAAATAATTGAAATGGTCCTTGGATAGATAAAATAGCTGTTGCATTGTTATGTAAATAATCAAATCCGGGTTTTCCGTTAATAATTAATTTACCTTCGCCTGCAACTAGTTTTACCTGAGCAACCGCACGTTTACGACGACCAGTACCCATACTAATAACATTTTTTTCTTGATCGAACAATTTTAGATCCTCCTAATTTTTCTATGATCTCAACAAAGTGGTTTTAAAGCGCCTACTGAAACTTCCCCCAACACTTTCCCCGTGTTGAGGGCATGGAAGTGTTGAGGGCGAAGCAAGCTTCGCTATTGGTTTCGGTGGGCACCCTTCCCCAACACGGGGTGCCCCCCCAAAACAAGTTTGGGGGGGCGCTATAAGAGTGTTGAGGAGACGGTCTAGCTTAAATTTTCATTTAACTATGTTTATTTTTTCCGTTCACCCGTAAATAATTATATACAAAAAAAAGAAATCATGCAAAGACCTAACACCTTGAATTGTTTCAAATATGGTGGTATAGACCACGCTGCGCCAAAAAAGTAAAAAAAAAAAGAGCAAAGCGAAGGTTGAAGGGCGTAGTACCCCACAAAGAAGAAGCATAGCTTCTTCAATCTTCGTCATCAGGGGTCAACCAAAACCACCCGGTGTGCGCTTCAACACTTTCCCATGCCCCCGTGTTGGGGGCAGGGGAAAGTGTTGATGGGCGTAGCATTCCTCTTCAACACTCCCATGAGAGTGTTGAGGAGAGGTAGGCTACCTTTATGAGGTAGGTAACACTCCAAAATTTTTTAAGTTGTTTGAAATTTCGAGTAATACGCTTGATTGAACATTAGATTGAATCGAATCTTTAGCTTCAGTCTTTTGTCGAGTCCAAAACTCTACTAACTCTGAAACTGTATTAATATTTTCCTTTTTCAAGAAAGTAAAAGTACGTAAAGAGAAATTTAAATTTGCAATATCTAAAGTTTGAATTGCTGTTACAAGATTTTTTTGTTGGTTAAGTGCTGCTGTATTATTTTCAGAGCCGAAGGCTACCTTTCCGAGTTCGTCTTTGACCTTTTCAGTGCTTGTTTCATTTAAACTGAACTCTTGAGTTTTTGAAGCCGCTTTAGAATACGGAGTGCTCTGTAGAGTAGTTGGCACTAAATGTGTTTGTAAAAAAGGTGAAAATAAATGAATTAATTGTTTTGCAGCTTCGTGAACTGCTTGACGAGGGTGAATACTTCCATTTGTCCAAATTTCTAAAACGACCGATTCACGATCAGGTTCAGCCGGATCAATATCAATCATATAGTTTACCTTTTTAATAGGCATAAATAAAGTATCCACAGGTAAAGCTTGAGATGCTAGTTGACTCCCCCCAGAAAAATCTCGTCCGCCTTTAAGTTTATTCTCTAATTGCGGAGAGGAATTATCAAGTTTATTTAAACCCTCCTCTTTAAGAAGCGTAGCTTCTTCACCATGTTGAAGGGAGGTAGTTACGTCTGTTAATTTCTTTTCACGTAAATCAAAAGTAGTAAGATTCTGATGGTTTACTGAATTTGTTTGGAACTCATCAGAGATGGTTTTTTCACCAACTTTTGTTTTATAAGCTTTAAAACTAGTTTCTTTTAAACGATTTAATTGTTTTAATTGACGTTGGAAATGGGCATTTAAACGCTTATTTTGTTTTGTTTTTCCTACGCCTTCTTGAAGAGGAGTACCTACCAAGCTATCCTGGTTAGGGCGCTCAAAAGTGGAATTTAATGTAGTGCGAGATGATAATGGAAGATTTAATTTTGAATTAAGAATCTTTTTTTGATACTCATGGAACTTATCCACGGGTGTTTGAATAATGTAGTTTTTTCCTTGACAGACTAAGAATTTAAAATTTAATGTAGCATCCGCTGAAAGAGTAGCAATAGGTTGATCTGGATCCACGCAATAAACAGATACGGGTAGTTTTAAATCTTTTGCTGTTACTACTCCGGGACCTGTAAAATTTAAATAACCTACTTGTGGTACTGTAAAGGTTGTATCGCTTGTTAAAACTAACTGTTTTAAGTTTAAAAGAATATCTAAAACAGATTCACGAACTCCTGGGAGTGTAGAATATTCATGACAAACACCATCAATTTCAATTAACGTAATTCCGACCCCGGATAATTCCGACAGTAAGGTACGACGAAAAGCATTACCAACCGTAAGTCCTTGTCCTAAATCAAACGGACCAAGTTGAAAACGGCTATAAAAGCTACGATTATGTTCAATTCGAGATTCAACGCAGGATAACAAAATGTGTTTCATATTATTTTTTGAGTTGTTTTTTTAGTGTACTCTTTTAACACGCTGAAGGGCGTAGCACCCCTCCCCAACAAGGGGTGCCCACCCAGAGCAAGTCTTGGTGGGCGCTAAAGCCCCCAACACTCCTATAGCCCCAACGGGGCTATAGGAGTGTTGGGGGCTTTAGGAGTGTTGAGGGGTGTTGGGGGAAAGCAAGTTCGCTAAGCTTCGCTACTTTTTAAGACAAAAAAGCTATCAGGAGCGTTAAAGCGAGGTCAGCTTTGAGACACTCGAAAAATTACTAGAAAATCAAAAGAATTTAGTAGTTTTATACAAAAAAGTAATTTATTAACTAATATATTTAAGAAAACTATGCCCTAAATTAGGTTTAGGGTGGATACATCAGTTAAATAAAAGAAAAAGTGAGACTTGCATCAAAAGACAATATGGTGGGCCTTTGCTAGAAATTCAACACTTATGAAGCCAAAGCCCCCCAACACTCCTAAAGGAGTGTTGGGGGAAAGCAAGTTCGCTAAGCTTCGCTTCTAAGGGCCCACTGAAACTCAAAGCGAAGCAAGCTTTCCCCCAACACTTCCATACCTCAACACCCCTCAACACTCCTTTAGGAGTGTTGGGGGAGGGAGCGCCCCCCCAAGGACAAGCCTTGGGGGGGGCGCTTTAGGGGTGTTGGGGGAGAAGTGTTGAGGGGCTTTGCTTCGCGGTTTCGGTGGGCACCCTCCCCCAACACTTCTATCCCTCAACACTCCTAAAGGAGTGTTGGGGGAGAAGTGTTGAGAGGTTAATTTCTAGTATTGTCTTAGCTCAGCAAGCTTTGCTATGCTTCTTTTTGGCTTTGGACTATTTGATTGCGACGCCGTCAGCTTGCTTATTTTTGAGCCCGGATTGCTACGCCCCAGCACCCCTCAACACTTCCATGTTGAGGGGTGTTTTGGTGGGCAGTTTGTAAAGGGGTGGGCTCAAAAATAAGTTATATGTTAAATTTTAACACTCAATCAGGAGAGAAAGGTTAGACCATTTTTTCAGCTGCAAACTTTTTTTAGCCTGGACGCCGTAGCACCTTCTTCAACACTCCCATCCCTCAACACCCCTCAACACTCCTTTAGGAGTGTTGGGGGAGGGTGCCCCCCCAAAACCGCGAAGCAAAGCCCCTCAACACTTCCATGGAAGTGTTGGGGGAAAGCTTGCTTCGCTTTGAGTTTGGGGGGGGGGGGGGGGGGGGGCGCTTTAGGGCCCCCCCAAACTTGTTTTGGGGGGGCACCCCGTGTTGGGGGAGGAGTGTTGAGGAGCAAAGCCTTCAAAAAAAGCCAAGAAAGGCGTAGCATCCTTTTCAATACGCCCCATGGGGGAGTGTTAAAGAGCATAGCGAAGCTTATTCTCGGCCTTTAGCTATTAAACACGACGTTTTTTAGGTGGACGACAACCATTGTGTGGAATAGAAGTAATATCACGTAATAATTTAATTTCTAGACCCGCTTCTGATAATCCACGAATAGCAGATTCACGACCCGAACCTGCTCCTTTAATAATTACACTAATTTGACGTAACCCGTAATCCATTGATTTACGGGCTGCTGTTTCAGCTGCAATTTTAGCTGCAAAGGGCGTTGATTTACGCGCACCTTTAAAACCACTTGCGCCTGCTGAGCACCATGCAAGAACATCCCCCGCAGGGTTTGTAATTGTAATAATGGTATTATTAAAAGTTGCTTGTACATGAGCGACGCCGCTTGGAACTTTTAATTTTGTTTTTTTTGAGGCCTTACGTACTTGTTTTGCCATAATTAATATCCTTTAATAATTAAATTTTTAGTTATTAGATACCCGATATAAAATGCTCAAGTAAACTTGAAACACTGAATACTTGTTTCAAGTTTACTCTTTTCACTCGGCTCTACAAAAGTAGAGCTAACTCTCATTTTTAGGGCTCACCAGCGTAGCTTGACCGCTTGAAAAGGCGGGTCGCTACGCGACCGCAAACGGTAGCGTAAAAAAACTACACCCGGATTGCGGCGCCCAGCAACACTTTTCAATCCCTCAACACCCCGGATAGCTACGCCCAACAACACTTTTCCCATGGGAGTGTTGTAGAGTGTTGGTGGGCGTAGCTATCAGGTTGCTACGCCCTTGGCTTTTTTTTTAGCTCTTTTTTAGTTTATTAGGGCCCACCGAAACCTATAGCGAAGCAAGCTTTGCTATAGGTTTCGGTGGGCACCCCCTTTTGTTTCTAACCTTGACGTTGCTTGTGTTTTGGGTTAGAACAGATAACCATAACACGACGCTTACGTCGAATTAATCGACAGTCTTTACAAATTTTACGAACAGATGCACGAACTTTCATTTTCTTTTTACCTTGTTAAAAATTTTACTAAAGTTTACTTGGCTTGGGATGCTTCGCCCTTTATTTAACACGCCCATAGGGGTGTTGAATAAAGGGCGTAGGTTGTTTTTTTATTGAGTTTGTTAAGCTCGTAGTCAGAGCTGCACTCCTCTTCAACACTTTCCCCGTGTTGGGGGCATGGAAGTGTTGAAGAAGAAAGTAAATCTCATTAAGCAGTTTCTTCTTGTGGCGACTGTTGACGAACACGATATACAATACGGCCACGCGTTAAATCGTACGGGCTTAACTCAACAATAACTTTATCACCTAGTAAAATTCGAATATAATTGCGTCGGATTTTCCCAGATAAATGGGCTAAAACGTTAAATCCATTTTCAAGTTTAACATTAAACATTCCATGAGATAGACATTGGGTCACGACACCTTCCATTTCAATAAGTTTTTGTTTTTCTTGATTCAAAATATTAATTCCGAGTCCTTTTTACCAAACAGAACAAACAATTTCGCCACCTAATTTACGGTAACGTGCTTCACGATCTGTCATTAAACCTTGAGAAGTTGAAACAAATACAACCCCCATTCCGTTTAAAATTTTTGGAATATTTTTATAACTTGCGTAGATACGTAAACCAGGCTTACTAATACGACGTAAGTTTGTGATACAAGGTTTACGCTCACGGCCTTTATATTTTAACTGAAGTGCAAGTTCTTCTGTTGAATTTACTTGACACGAATCAATAAATCCCTCTTTTTCTAATAATGCACAAATATTACGACTTACACGTGTATTTGGAATAATTAGTTTTTCTTTTTTTACTAAATTAGCATTTCGGATTCGTGTTAAAAGATCACTAATACAATCATTTACCATAAATTTTGTCCTTTTTAATAGTTAAAGGAGCCGCAGTCTTTCTGAGGCTCTAATGTTATAAATATAATAGTAACCCGCATAACTCGTACGCGGATAAAACTAGAATAAAGCCCCTCAACACTTCCATGGAAGTGTTGGGGGAAAGCTTTATTCGTGGCTTGTACCTACTAGAATTTCACAAACAGATCTACATTTTTCGAACACTTAGTTAGTGTCTGAATAGTGGAGGATGCCCTCCCACGAAGATTAAAAAATGCATTTATCTTGGGCTTGCCGTAGCCGTAGTCTTCAACTTTGCTAAGGCATTAAGCTTTGAAAGGCATACCAAAGTTTTTTAATAAAGCTACACCCTCTTCATTGTTTGAGCAAGTAGTTACAATAGAAATATCCATCCCGCGAACTTGATCAATTTTATCATAATCAATTTCTGGGAACATTAATTGTTCTTCTAAACCTAAACTATAGTTACCACACCCATCGAAACTTTTTGGGCTAATACCCTGGAAGTCACGAATTCGAGGTAATGCTAAGTTAATTAAACGGTCTAAAAAACTATACATTCGATCTCCGCGTAAAGTAACGGAAATTCCAACAGCCATTTTATCGCGTAATTTGAAACCTGCAATAGCTTTTTTCGAGCGTGTAACAACGCCTCGTTGTCCCGCAATAATACTTAATTCATTTAAAGAAGAGTCTAAAATCTTAGCGTTTTGTGAGGCATCCCCTAAACCACGGTTAATCACAATTTTCTTAATTTCAGGTACTTGATGGCTATTTTTATAGCCAAACTCATCTTTTAATTTTGGAACAATTGTTTGTAAATATAACTCTTTAAATCGTTGTGCCATGACTTTTAAAAATAAAGTAATAAAAGCATGGGAGGGCAAAGCACCTCATCCTCTTTTCTTATTTCTCACAAGCTAGTTTTCAACCTAAACAAACTTAGACGCCCCACCGAAACCGATAGCGAAGCTCGCTTCGCTATCGGTTTCGGTGGGCACCCTTCACCAACACTCCTATAGGAGTGTTGAGGAGGTAGGCTCCTCAAATATGAAAATCCTATGGTTGTCTTTTTATGTAGGAGTACTAGTTTCTTTCAACTTTTTGTATATAGTTGGAAGGTCTGTAAGAAATTGCTGTCCATCAGTTAGCTTCTGGACGGCAAAGCTTAAAGAAGCTATGCTTCTGGAGTGCTGTGCACTTGGCTTTTTGAAAAATTCGGGATGTTTTGAACATTAGAAATAAGTTTTTAGATTATTTCTAAACCTCCCTGCTTAGGCGCTTTTAAGCGCTCTTCCGGAGCTCCCACAGAAGCAAGCTTCTGTGGGGCTTAAAATGGGGATCAAATTCGGAGTCTAACAGATAAACCATAAAACTCTATAGACAAACTTTGATGAATGCCCAACCTAATAATCTAAATACTAGATCAACTTAAGTACTACAATTCTTTAAGTCCCCATCAGAGAAATGCTGGGTGGGGGCTTAAAAAAAATCTTTTTATAAAACTTCTGGTGCTAAAGAAACAATTTTAGTAAATTCTCGTTCACGAAGTTCACGAGCTACAGGACCAAAAACACGTGTACCACGTGGGTTTCCTTCTTTATTAATAACAACTGCTGCATTGTCATCAAAACGAATAATTGTTCCGTCTGGACGACGAATCCCTTTAGCAGAACGTACAATAACAGCACGAACAATATCAGATTTTTTTAGAGGCATATTTGGAATAGCCTCTTTTACAACAGCAATAATTGTATCGCCAATATTGGCAGATTGTTTAAAACTAGCGTCTAAGACACGGATACACATTAATTTTCGTGCTCCACTATTATCTGCGACGTTTACATATGTTTGAGGTTGAATCATATTAACGACTAAAAATTATGAAATTATACGAAGCTACTAGAAAGTGCCTCGATTTTTCTCTCACTAGGCAGCCCAACAGTGGAGGCCTCTCAGGTCTCGCTTGTTGGGCTGTTCGGCGATCAGCTCTATTCCATACCCTCAGGGATGGAATAGGGGTGGGCACTCCAGTTTTTGGATCCCTTTTATACCGAGAGTAATGTGTATAACTATCCCAAGGTATGGTGTGTTTCAAATATATCGAAAAAGGCGTGAATTTGCTTTTTTTTTTGCAAACCTATGAACCTTTTCAAACTACCCCGCCTTTGGATAGATGCATTAAAAATTAGCGTGCAACAAATTGAGTTTTAACAGGCATTTTGTATGCTGTAATACGCATTGCTGAACGTGCAATTGGTTCTGTTACGCCGGTAATTTCATAAATCATTGTTCCTGGTTTAACAACAGCAACCCAAAATTCTGGGGCCCCTTTACCTTTACCCATACGAGTATCTGCTGGACGCATTGTAATAGGCTTATCAGGGAAAATACGAATCCACAGTTTACCTGTACGACGTACATAACGTGTTAATACTCGACGTCCTGCTTCAATTTGACGCGACGTTAACCATCCAGGTTCTAGTGATTGTAAAGCAAAATCACCATAAGTAAGTTTATTACCACGCATAGCTTTACCTTTCATACGCCCACGGTGATAACGGCGGTATTTTGTTCGTTTTGGACTTAACATAATATATACCTCTAGATTTAAATTTAAAATTGCGCCCGCCGAAACCGATAGCGAAGCAAGCTTCGCTATGCTTCGCCCTCAACACTTCCCCCAACACTCCTAAAGGAGAGTTGAGGGCCCACCCTCCCCCAACACTCCTAAGGGAGTGTTGAGGGGCTTTAGGTGTGTTGGGGGAGGTTTCGGTGGGCTCCCCCCGGGGGGGGGGGGGGGCCAAAAAAAGAGGGTAGCCCCCTTTTCGTCAACACTCCCATGGGAGTGAGGCGTGGCGATCACCGGGCAGGGCCGGATGGTCTTGGCCAAAAAAAGCTTAAGAAGCTTTCCCCCAACACTTCTCCCCCAACACTCCTAAAGGAGTGTTGGGGGATGGAAGTGTTGAGGGGCTATGTTTTCTTTCTTCCCCCCCCATTTTTCCTAAAAAGGGAAAATAGCTTCGATTGCTTTTTTTTTACCCCAGACTTTTACAAACGGCCGTTCTAAGTATACATACTTAGGCGTGAGCCTGGGGCGCTCCACCCGATACTCTCACTTCTATTTCTTGAGGTGGGTACCATGATAATTGGTGGAATAGGGTTAGTTTAGAGTACTAGTCGTAGACTGAAGGATAGAGGTTACGCTACAGGTACCTCTACTGCTTTTCGTACAGGTTTAATTTCACCTTTAAACGTCCAAACTTTAATACCTAAAATACCATAAATAGTTTTTGCTTCACGATGACAGTAATCAACATCTGCACGTAGAGTTTGTAAAGGTACACGCCCTGTACGAATCCACTCTGAACGAGCAATTTCTGCACCGTTTAAACGACCTGATACTTGGATTTTTGCTCCTTGAACACGGTCACGTTGAATAATACTTAAAACACGTCGTAAAGCACGACGGAAAGCAATACGTCGTTCTAGTTGGTTTACTAAGAATTCAGCAATAACGATTGCTTCTGAAGATTTATTTTGGACTGTAGTTACCTGAAGAGCTACTTTTGCTGTAGGTGATACACCGTTTTTAGCGCGGAATTTATTTAATTCAACCTGTAATTCGTCACGTAATTGTTTTAACTTATCACAATTTTGACGTTTACGACCTACAAGTAAACCTGGACGGGTTGTACGAATTTCTACTTCTACTTGTGTACGATCTACTTTACGTTGAATAAATAAGTCAATAATTCCACTGTTTGGAAAACGTTTATTTAATTCTTCACGTAAAAAATGATCTTCTAGTACTAATTGTGAGTATTCTTGTGGTTTAGCAAACCATTGTGAACGGTGTTTTTGGGTAACTCCTAAACGGAAACCTAAAGGATGTACTTTTTGTCCCATAAGTAATTAAAATATATTTAATTTTAAATAAAGCTCAGTAAATCATTAACAGTAAGTATAAAAACTCACTTTTCAAAAAAAAGCTACGCTTTTTTAGAAGACGATCCGGGGTGCTTCGCCCATCAACACGGGGTGCCCGCCCAAACAAGTTTGGGCGGGCCCTACGTGTTGAAGTTAGTGTAGGCGGCTTTCTATAAAAAACAATTAACGTTTTGCTTTTTTATCCGAGTTTTTATGACCACGGAAAGTACGTGTTGGCGCAAACTCGCCTAGTTTATGACCAACCATTTGGTCTGTTACAAAGACTGGAATATGTTCTCGGCCGTTATGAACAGCAATTGTGTGGCCAATCATAACAGGAACAATCGTAGAAGCACGAGACCAAGTAGTAATAACTTTTTTATCGTTTTGTGCGTTTAGCTTTTCCACTTTTTTTAACAAGTGGTCAGCCACAAAGGGTCCTTTTTTTAATGAACGTGACATAACATTTTTCCCTCACTATAGAATAACTAAGAATAATTAGTAGGTACTAACGCTTTTTTTTCATTGAGCCTTTTTTTATTTAAAAAGCGACCTAGGGCCCACCAAAACACTCTTCAACACTCCCACAGCCCCTAACACTTCCATGGAAGTGTTAGGGGAGAGGAGCCCACCAAAAACCGCGAAGCAAAGCCCCTCAACACTCCTAAAGCCCCTCAACACTCCCTTAGGAGTGTTGGGGGAGGGTGCCCACCATTTTGGTGGGCCCTCAACACGGGGAGCCCCCCCAAACTTGTTTTGGGGGGGGGCACCCCCGTGTTGGGGGAAGTGTTGAGGGGTGTTGAGGGGTTGAAGAAAAGGTAGCGTCGCCTTCGGCTCAATTTTTCAAGTGTTGTTGTACTATAAGTTTTTTATTTAAAATAATAAGACTAGTTGTGCTATTTTAACAACACAGCAGACTTATTGTCTTAAGCCAGCGTTACTTACGACGGCGTAAAATCATTTGGTCACTGTATTTGTGACCTTTACGAGTACGTTGACCTAAAGCAGGCTTACCCCAAGGAGAAACTGGACGTGGACGTCCAATAGGTGAACGACCTTCACCACCACCGTGTGGGTGATCACAAGGGTTCATAACAACACCACGCACATGTGGTCGTTTTCCTAACCAACGTTTACGACCTGCTTTACCTACTACCATGTTAATTGCATCGGTATTACCTACCTGACCAACTGTAGCCCAACATTCATTTGAAACTAAACGAACTTCACCTGAAGGTAAACGTAAAGTTACTAAATTACCTTCTTTTGCTACAATCTGCGCAACCGCTCCAGCAGCACGAGCTAACTGTCCTCCAGCACCCGGTTGTAATTCAACATTATGAACTTCACCACCTAAAGGAATATTTTTTAACGGCAGAGCGTTACCAGTAAGAACTGGCGCATTTAAACTAGAAATAATAGATGAACCAACGTTTAAACCACGAGGGTGAAGAATATAACGTTTTTCTCCATCTTGGTAGTGTAATAATGCAATACGTGCATTTCGGTTTGGATCGTATTCAATAGTTGCAACTTTTGCTGCAATTCCAATTTTATTACGTTTAAAATCAATTAAACGGTAAAGTCGTTTGTGCCCACCACCACGGTGACGGCTTGTAATAACGCCTCGGTTATTACGCCCTTTTGCTCGTTGAACATTAAAAGTTAACGATTTTTCGGGCTTTGAATGCGTAATTTCGCTAAAATCAGACACGGAACGATTACGTGTTCCGGGTGTGTTGGCTTTATAAAATCGAATGCCCATAATATTCCTCTCATCAAAAATTTTAATCAAGGGGCCCACCTTAACCTATTCTAAACGTGAAATCACACTGTCCATAGAACGGAGAGCCTACCTAATAAACTTGTTAGGTAGATGTTATCTCTTCATTTGGTGAGCCTGTAGCTTCTTATAATTAAACTACTTCCGAACTTTCTTTCTTTTTTCTCTTCAAGCTTTCTTCAACACCCCTCAACACTTCCATCCCCCAACACTCCTAAAGGAGTGTTGAGGGATGGAAGTGTTGGGGGAGGGAGCCCCCCAAGGACAAGCCTTGGGGGGGGGGGGCTTTAGGGCCCACCGAAACTTGTTTCGGTGGGCTCCTCGGAGTGAAAAAAAAGAAAGAAAGGCGAAGTTAAAAACCAAAAAAAGTGCACTGACGGGCGTAGCACCCCGGAGCCACGACTATAAGTCGAAGACTACCTCTACTCTTCAACACTCCCCAACACTTTCCTCAACACTTCCATCCCTCAACGCTCCTTTAGGAGTGTTGGGGGAGGCCCCCCCCAAACTTGTTTTGGGGGGCACCCCGTGTTGGGGGAAAGTGTTGGGGAGTGTTGAAGAGAGGTCGCACTTTTTAAGCTTCGCTCCGACTTTTAACTAACCTACAGAATTACGCAAAAATTGGAATTGACTGGTCAGCTTTAATAGTAACAATTACACGTTTATAACGTGGTTTATAACCAACACGAAGCCCCATACGGCGTTTTTTACGAGGTGGTCGGTGTGTATTAACTGCAGTAACGTTTACATCAAAAAAACCTTCAATTAATTCCTTAATTTGTGGTTTTGTTAAACGTAAATCAACATCAAAAGTATATTGATTTTTTTCAATTAATCGACACGATTTTTCAGTAATTACTGGATATTTTACTAAATCAATCATGGTTTTGAATTCCCAAATAAATGTTTTTTTCAGTAAGAATGTCTTACTCGTGAATATAAACTTTGCCCGTTAAAATAATCGGTTTGAGGGCGTAGCACGCTCCTCAACACGTAGAGTGTTGATAGGCGGAGCACACCCCTCTTCAACACTCCCATGGGAGTGTTGAAGAGAGCCAAATTGAGGTTTTTAAGAACGCATAGCGGAATGCTACGCATTGCTTTTTAAGATTTCAAAAAGGCATGTACGACCTTTTAATTTAACTAAATTTAGTTAAATTATATCGTCTTTAGTTATAAAAAATAGTACCGGGTAAAAATAAAAAGCTTAATAAGGATAATTAAGAATCTTTAGAAACGCCTATTTATTGGTGCTTCAACCCTCATGCTAGACCTTCTCCAGAAATCCCGCCATACCTTCCTGAGGTAGGGAGTGTTGTAGAGTAAGATTCTATTTTATTAGAAGAAAAAAATTATTTTTATTTTAATGCTTTAAATAGCTGGATAAACCTAGAAAGACTAAACAGAAAGCCTTTGTTAGGGGGGCCTAATCCAAGTAAGCTCGTGTTAAAGAATTAACTTAATATTCAGGAAAGCAATCTTGGGGTGCTACGCTCATCAACACGCCCATAGGCGTGTTGAAGCGTAGTATAAAAAAGCATAGCCGAAGGCCGAGACGAAGCTACGCTTTATCTCGGCCTTCGGCTCGGAAACACCCTTTCCCGCAAATAGGTGGGAAAAGAGTGAAAATTTCTTTTTACTTAAAAAGCGAACTATTAAAATGGTTTGTAAAGAATGGAATTTAAACTTTTTTAACTTAAAAAAAAATACCGCTCTTTACACCCAAGTTGCTTTAGAAAATGTAAAATTATTTAACAATACGTGGAGGTTCACGGAAGAAGATAGCAAAGAAAATAATTCCTAATGTACCTACTAATAAAAACGTGTAAACTAGAGCTTCCATAATAGTGAATCTAAATAAACACTAATCACCTTATTTTAAAGGTGAAGTAAAAAAGTTTTGCGCTAAGAAAAATTAAAAGACGCAAAGCGTTCAAAAAAGCGCCGCGTAGTAAGCTTAATGCTTCGAATTCATTTTCTTTTTGGGAAGCCCCGCATGTTCTCACGTACACCCAAGAGTGTATAAGAATATGCGGGGCACTCACTGGGAGCCCATGTGAGAGTGAAGTGCTCGTTAGATTTGAAGGCTGACGGGCACCCTATTACTAGTTCACCCGTTAAGGCGTACTAAGAGAGAAAAAGTTGCAAATTGGATAGCCCACCGAAATCTTGCTTCGCTTTGAGTTTCGGTGGGCACCCTTCCTCAACACTTCCATGGAAGTGTTGAGCGCCCACCAAGGCTTGTCCTTGGTGGGCTCCCCGGGTGCTACGCCCTAAAAATTAAACTGATTGACGACGTGTTGAAGTATCACCTAATTTTAAGAACGCACCGAATTCAACTTGTTCTTCTAAGTCATCGTCAATACCCGCGAATACATCACGGAAGATTGTACGAGCACCGTGCCAAATGTGACCAAAGAAGAATAATAATGCAAAGCTTAAGTGACCGAAAGTAAACCAACCACGTGGGCTGCTTCGGAATACACCATCAGACTGTAAAGTTGCACGGTCAAATTCGAAAATCTCACCTAATTGTGAACGACGAGCATATTTTTTAACTGTAGCTGGGTCTGAGAAAGTAACACCGTCTAACTCACCACCGTAGAATGTAACAGAAACACCAACTTGTTCAATACTGTACTTAGATTCAGCACGACGGAATGGAACGTCGGCACGAACTACACCATCTTTATCTAATAAGATAACAGGGAATGTTTCGAAGAATGTTGGCATACGGCGAACGAATAATTCGTTACCTGCTTTATCTGTGAATACTGCGTGGCCTAACCAACCTACAGCAATACCGTCACCACTGTTCATAGCACCAGCACGGAATAAACCACCCTTAGCAGGGTTGTTACCGATGTAGTCGTAGAAAGCTAATTTTTCTGGGATTTCAGCCCAAGCTTCTGATAAAGATTTACCTTCAGCTAAGCTAGACTGTACTCGTTTTTGAATTTCTTCTTGGAAGAAACCTTTATCCCATTGGTAACGTGTTGGACCAAATAATTCAACAGGAGTAGCCGCTGAACCGTACCACATTGTACCTGCAACAACGAATGCTGCGAAGAATACAGCAGCAATACTACTACTTAGTACTGTTTCAATGTTACCCATACGTAAACCGTTGTATAAACGTTGTGGTGGGCGAACACATAAGTGGAATAAACCAGCTAAAATACCTAAGATACCAGCCGCGATGTGGTGACTTGCAACACCACCTGGGTTGTAAGGGTCAAAACCTTCAGGTCCCCAAGCAGGAGAAACTGGTTGTACGCTACCTGTTAAACCGTAAGGGTCAGATACCCAGATACCTGGGCCAAATAAACCTGTTACGTGGAAAGCACCAAAACCGAAACATAAAACACCTGATAAGAATAAGTGAATACCAAAGATTTTTGGTAAGTCTAACGCAGGGTTACCGGTGCGGGGATCTCGGAATAATTCAAGATCCCAGAAAACCCAGTGCCATACAGCTGCCATGAATAAGGCACCTGATAAAACGATGTGAGAAGCAGCAACACCTTCGTAACTCCAGATACCTGGGTTTGAAGCTGTTTCACCACTAATAGTCCAACCACCCCATGATTGTGAAATACCTAAACGTGTCATGAAAGGTAAAACGAACATCCCTTGACGCCACATTGGGTTTAAAACAGGGTCTGAAGGGTCAAAAACGGCTAATTCGTAGAATGCCATTGAACCTGCCCAACCAGAAACTAAAGATGTATGCATTAAGTGAACGGCAATTAAACGGCCAGGGTCATTTAATACTACAGTGTGTACTCGATACCATGGTAATCCCATATGATTCTTTTACTTGTATATGATTAATTTACTTTCTATCAAATTAATAAAATAGGACCAAGCGCTGCGTAGCAAGATTAAAAGAGCAAAGCCTAAAAAAAGCTTTGATGCTTACGCTATAAGCAGTGCTCACACCGGGGTGCCCGCCAAGTACAAGCCTTGGTGGGCGCTCAAAACCAATAGCGAAGCTTGCTTCGCTATGCTTCGCCCTCAGCACCCCCCAACACTTCCATGGAAGTGTTGGGGGGTGTTGAGGGATGGAAGTGTTGGGGGAAGTTTTGGTGGGCGCTTTTTCAATACTCCCTATCTCCTTGGGGTGCTACGCCCTCCAACACTCCCATGGGACAGTGTTGATGGGCGTTTTGAAGTGCGGAGGTAGGGGTGATGTTGGGCATTCCATTAGTCTTAAGTTATCAAAAAAATTCGAGTTTGAAGGCAAAAGTTAGAGGCGATAGATATATCTTGTTCGAACACATGCTCTTTCAAAATCAAATCTTTACCTGTTCAATACGGTGGAGAAGCTTGACGAAGCTATGCTTCTTCTTGGCGGGGTGCTACCCCCTTCACGGTGTTGAAGCGCCCACCGAAATGCCTGAACGGGTAGCCCGTTCTGGCATTTTGGTGGGGATGGTTTTTTTTTAAGTTTGTGACTAAAAGGACAAAAACTGAATATTATGTTGTATGTCCCAAAATTTTATTTGTATTTTTAGCTAAACTATTATAGTTATTTTATTTAAGTAGCAAGTATTTCAATAATAACATAAAATTATTTCCCCCCTCGCTTACATCTTTGTTAAGAGTTCTTTTATCATAATCTGTTTATAATAAAATTGCTTGTTAATTGATGATACCACTTGGGTGCTACGCCCTTTGTAGGATAAAAAACTTTTTTGCAGAAGTATAAATTTTTTTTATTCACCATAACAATACTTTGACTGATCTACCTTTTTTAGACTTGAAATACAAAAAAGTACATTGAAAAAAAAAGTTTATTTCACAACAGGCCCATCAACACTTTCCCCAACACTTTAAGTGTTGGGGAAGTGTTGAGGAGTGTTGAAGAAGAAAAGCGTTGAAGAGGTTATATGGACCACGCTTCGCGTAGCTTAACCCCCCCCCTCAAAAGGCGGTCTTGGCTAAAAAAAAGCGTAGCCCTGAACGTAGCACCCCCTCGTAGTTTTTTTAAGCTCTTTTTTTTTACTTTTTAAGCTTCGCTATATCTTAGCTTGTTGCTACTTGGTCTACAATACCATAATCTTTTGCTTCACGAGCAGACAAGAATTGGTCACGGTCTAAATCACGCGAAATACGACGTAAAGGTTGTCCTGTACGTTGGGCATAAATTTTACCTACTTGACGTCGAATTCGCATAACTTCTTCTGATTCGGAAAGTACTTCAGAAGCTTGTCCTCGACTACCACCTTCTGGTTGGTGAATCATAATACGGGAATGTGGTAAAGCAATACGTTTTCCTTGTGTACCGCCCGCTAAAACGAATGACGCCATTGAGGCTGCAGTACCTACACAAATAGTAGTAACATCTGCTTTAATATAATTCATCGTATCATAAACAGCAATACCACATGTAACCGAGCCTCCTGGCGAGTTAATGTAAATATATAAATCTTTCGATTTTTCTTCGGCGTTTAAATAAAGCATGATACCAATAAGTTGGTTTGCGAGTTCATCATCTAAATCTTGGCATAAAAATAAAACACGTTCACGATATAAACGGTTATATAAATCAACCCACTGGGCTGAAGGTTCTCCAGGTAAACGGAATGGAACTTTAGGTACTCCAATTGGCATAGTTTTGTTTTCTTTATTTTATTACAATTATTTTAGTCGGCTACCCAGCGAAATGACTCGCTGCAAGCTTAAAAGAGCAAAGCCAAGGGCGTAGTACCCCAGAAGCGTAGCTTCTTCGGGCTACCCTTCGGCGTATAAAAAAGCGAAGCTTTTTTATAGCTTGAAGGGCGTAACACCCCGCATAGCTTCTTCTCGGCTACCCTCCCGGGGTAGCGAAGGGCGGTTAAAATTCTAGTATTCCCACAGCCTATATCTATCTTTTTCATTCAAGATACCCCTCTCGTAGAGAGGGGCGTCTTGAATGAGTGTAGAAAATAAGTTTCACTAGTCTTCGTGCTCGTCAAAAGGATCACGAAGGTCTTTTGATGGTGGACCAAATCCAACGTAAACTGAATAGCCTGTTACACTAAGAAGTAAACACCATAAAAAGATAGTGAAGAAAAAAGCAGGACTTTCCATAATTTTTTTCCTTCAATTGAAATTTGAACGTGATAGATTAAATCGCCTAAATAAATAAATAAAAATAACGGCGTAGCACCCGGATTGCTACGCCCATCAACACTTTACACATCCCTCAACACCCCTCAACACTTCCATGGAAGTGTTGGGGGAGGGGAGGTGTGTTGAAGAGCGAAGCTTTGGGGCTAATTGTAGCTAAATAGTTTTTAAATATTGGGTTTAATTTACAAGACTTGTTGAAGTAAACACATGACGCTACCGAATAATAGGCATTTATAGATAGTTTTTACTAACCCAACAAATAAGCTTTTCTAAGCTGAATATGATATAATCCTAATATTGGTAACCTCATCCAAGCCAAGATAAAAAGCTACCTAAGAGCCGTTTGGTGGGCTCCCCTCTTCAACGCTTTAATGGAAGTATTGAAGAGGGCGTAGCACCCGGGGAGCCCCCCCAAAACTCAAAGCTTGCTTCGCGGTTTTGGTGGGCTCCCTTCCCCAACACTCTTCAACACTCTCCACCACTTCCCTCAACACTTCCATGGAAGTGTTGGGGGAAGTGGTGGGGGAAGTGGTGGGGAGTGTTGAAGAGGTAAAGATATGGATAAAAATTTTCGCCTCTACAACTCTTAATAGCTTTGGTAATATTTTACTTCGCCATATCAGGATTGCTTTGTACGTTTAAGTTTATTTACACGCTTAAACTTTGACTTAAATTTTAGCACGTTTTTAAACTTAATCCTGTCTTCTTCAATCTAGTTTTCATAAACCCAAAAAGCCGACCTCTCTTCGACACTCCCATGGGAGTGTTGAAGAGGAATGCTACGCCCTTCAATACGTTTCCCATGCGAAACGTACTGAAGGGCGCGTAGAGATATTCTTCGACTTCAAAAAAAGCTGAGTGAAGCTTGAAGAAGAGTGGTGCTACACCCTTGGCTTTTTTTGAAGGCTTTTCTCCAACACTCCCACGGGTAAAGTGTTGATGGGCGTAGCAATCTTCCCCAACACCCCGTAACACTTCCATCCCTCAACACTCCTTTAGGAGTGTTGGGGGATGGAAGTGTTGCGGGGTGTTGAGGAGGGTGAGGTAAAAGAAAAAAAAGTATTATATAAGAATAAATCTTAATTAAAAAATTAATCAAATTTACAGAAAGTAAAAAAATCAATACTAATAGTTATTATGGCAACTGAAAAAACAGCTCAAGATACTGGAATTGAAACAGCATTAGGTACATTATTACGTCCATTAAACTCAGAATACGGTAAAGTAGCTCCAGGGTGGGGTACTACTGTTTTAATGGGTACATTTATGGCATTATTTGCTGTATTCTTAGTAATTATTTTAGAAATTTACAACAGTTCTGTTTTATTAGAAGACGTACCAATGTCTTGGCAGTAAATTAAAAACTAATAAATCTTGTAAACTAATTTCAAATGGGGAGCCCACCTAAACCTACATGGGCAGGAGCCTGAGGTGTTACACACTCCCACACGCTCATGGAGCTATGTGAATGTGTGTTTATTTGGAATATCTCCTTACATTAACAAGACCCTCACCTATTTATTTGATGGGGAACAGTTCTGAAGAAGATCAAAATTAGCTTGTACGGCGCATCCAGTTTAAGTGGGCACCCTCCCCCAACACTCCTAAACCCCTCAACACTCCTTTAGGAGTGTTGGGGGAAGTGTTGAGGGGTTTTTGAAGTTTTAATTTTTACTAAAGCCCCCCCGGGCAAAAGCACCCCACAAGGGGTACCTTCCTCTTGAGCACTCCCATGGGAGTGCTCAAGAGGAAGGCTGAAGCCCCTATGGGGTTACCCTCCGTCGTTTTGATGGGCGCTTCAACATCCCCGAGGCTTGTTGCTTGTTGCAGAAGAGAGGTGGTGAGTTGGGTGGGTTTAAAAGATTTTCCCTTTAAGACGAACTTATCATCTTAATTTTGTCACTCTAAAAAGCTTCTTTATTACTCAACTTTTAATAATTAAAAAACAGGTATAGACAAAAATCCAAAGCTACGCTATAATATATAAAAGTTTTAAGAAACATTAAAAGTAAGTGGTACGATACTAAAAGCTTCGTGCATAATACTTTAGATCGGGGATATGGCGGAATTGGCAGACGCTACGGACTTAAAATCCGTTGATTTTACGATCGTGAGGGTTCAAGTCCCTCTATCCCCAAAGTAAACTCTTTTCATCTTGTTTAATCGTTGATACGGTTTCGAAATTTTTAACGACCTCTCTTCAGAGGTCTAGACTTTTGAAAGAAAAGTTGGTATAATTAATTTAGTGGTGGTTGTAGCCAAGTGGTAAGGCAGTGGACTGTGACTCCGCCATTCGCGGGTTCGAATCCCGTCAATCACCTTTAGTAGAAAACATTGGGCGTTTTTTAACAAATATCTATTACTTGCATAAACAAATAACGTGAGAGATTCAAAAAAAGCCGCGTAGCAAGTTTAAGAGAAGAAGCCAAGCTAACGCGACCGCGGAAGACAGCTTAAAAAAAACTCCGCTTTTTTTAGCTCTGTTTTTGGCTTTCGAAGCAGACAGCATCTGCTAGCAGCGCCCTTGGCTTTGTAAAAGTGAATTAGAATTTTTAATTCGTTTAAGACGAATATTTAATATAAATATCAAATACTGAAACCTTGAAATAATCTCGTTTTTTTTAGTTCTTTTGTCTTTTTAAAGGGTCTAGCATTCTTCTTCAACGGGGAGCCCACCAAGGCTTGTTTTGGTGGCCCTCCCCCGGGGTGTTGAAGAGGCGTAGCTTTTTTTATACGCCGTTTACGTTTAAATTTTTCTTAAGACTTTTTTCTAGTATAATAGTATTAAGAAAAATTTATAATCTTCTTGGAGTAATAATGTTTTTTCACACGCAATTCAATTGATTAGCTAAAAAAAGCGTTATTAATCTTATGATAGAGATGGAAATTAAAAAGTTTCTAAATCAATGCTTAGCAAATAAAGGCATTTATTTTTATTTTTTCTTTGTGTGATTCGTGTAGAGTAGCTTATAAAAACATATTTTTGAGCCGTAGCAAAAAAATTTAAAATATTAATCAAAATAGAAAGTATAGCATCTCTTCAACACCCCCCATGGGGGGGTGTTGAAGAGATGCTATCTATCGTTTTCCTGTGTAGGAACTAAACGGGAATTGAGATTGATAATTTTTAAAGATTTACTTTTCTTCAACACCACCCCACAACTAAATTGAGGGTGGTGGAAAAAAGTCTAAATTTTTTTATTTTATTTGTAAGGCCTATTTTTTCGTAATATGTTAACACTTAAAATCTTTGTTTACACTGTTGTGACTTTCTTTGTCTCTTTATTTATTTTTGGCTTCTTATCTAATGACCCAGGTCGTAACCCTGGTGAACGTTAAAAAAAATGAAGCATTTATAGTATCTTGTGTATATTTCAATTAGAATTACTAGGAAATATGCACATGGGTACGAGACGGAAGGCCACCTTTTCGGGGAGCCCACCAAAAGCCCCCCCCCACGGGTACCCTTAGTCGTTTTGGTGGGCCCTTCAACACCCCCCTGGGGCGTGTTGATGGGCGTAGCACCCCAAGGTAGGCTTTTCTTTGTTAAGGGTTTTTCACCGCCAATGAGTAGTCCAGTAGGGGCTATGTTTTTACTTTGACTAACCCAGTTTGTTTTAATTCCATTCTTCCTATTTTTTTTCGGGTATCCCATTTTTTACAACCCTTTTTCACATACTCAGCTAGTGTGTGAAAAAGAGTTGTAAAAAAAAAGAAGAAAAAGGTTGATAAGTAATTTTCAAACTTTAATCAATTAAACCAATGTCTCTTCTGCATAAGTAAGCTTATGTGGAGGCTATTTTTAATACTTTAGGGGTTTTTAGAATGACAGCTGCTTATTTACCATCAATTTTAGTGCCATTAGTAGGTCTAGTTTTCCCTGCAATTGCCATGGCATCTCTTTTCCTATATATTGAAGAACAACAAATTAGTTAATTTTTTTATTAAACAATGCTCAAAGTCATCCTCTTCAACACGCTACAACACTCCCATGGGAGTGTTGTAGCGTGTTGAAGCGTGTTGATGGGCGTAGTAACCCAAGGAGACTCTGTAAAAAAGAAAAACTAGAAAAAATTAGTTACTTAGTCTTTACATCTGTTTTTTTTTTTGAGTTTGATCTTCTAGCAGGAAGGCAAAGAAGTAAATATAACCTCTTTGCCATACCTTACATCGTTTATATACTGAGAGTACTTATTTATAAGTACTCTCAGTTTTCTTATTACTTTAAAACCAGGATACTCGGCAGAAAAAAACCTTTAAAAGGTTAAACAGTTTCCTTTCTTCAACACTAACCGGGGGTGTGTAGCTCTGGGCTATGCTTTTTTGTTTCACTGGTGTTGAATTGAATTTTTTAATAAAGTATGTTATATTAATAATTAAGCCAGCTTAGCTCAGTTGGTAGAGCTTTGGTCTTGTAAACCAAAGGTCATCGGTTCGAATCCGATAGCTGGCTATATAGAAATACGTTTATATTTTTTTTATAAATTTGATTGGGAAGTAAACAATTTGGGGTTGACTAGTGAATTTCTCAGAAAAAAAAAGGCTATAATTAAAATAGTAATAATTTAACGAATGTTATTTGTAACATTTTAATTGTTATTGCTGTAATTATAGAAACAAAAAGTAAAATTTTTTCTTTTTGTTTCGCTTTAAATCATAGTAAAGTTTAAATAAAAGTAAACTGCCAGGTCCCACCAAAACTTGCTTTTGGTGGGACCCCTTCCACAAACTTCCCCTCAACACTTCCACGGAAGTGTTGAGGGGCTTTAGGAGTGCTGAGGGGTGTTGAGGAGTGTTAGTGTTGAAGAGGATCTCTTCAACACGCCCCATGGAAGGGCCCATCAAAACCGCGAAGCAAGCTTTGAGTTTTGGTGGGCACCCTTCCCCCCAACACTTCCATGGAAGTGTTGAGGGGTATTGGTGGGCTCCCAACTATAGCATAAAAGGAAGCCAAGCTCTAAAAAAAGCCCAGAAGGGTTACGCTTCTTAAAGCTTCGCTCCGCTTTTTTTAAGTTAAGGTGAAAAACTAGCGAAACGCTATAGGTTATGTTCGCTTTAGTTTTTTATTTGTCAGACTTAGAACTAAAGTTTTTTTACAATAAGGAATTTTTTATGTCAATTTTAGATTGGATTGAACAACAGCGAAAATTAAAATTATTGAATACACCAAAGTATAACCACCCAGCTTCAGACGGAAGTCAGGGGCTTTGGACACGTTGTGATAATTGTGGTGTTATTTTATATATTAAACATTTAAAGAAAAACCAACGTGTTTGTTTTGGGTGTGGTTATCACTTACAAATGAATAGTCATGAACGTATTGAGCAATTAATCGATGCTGGCACATGGCGTCCTTTAAATGAAATTCTTTCACCATGTGACCCACTAGAATTCCAGGACCAAAAAGCATATACAGATCGTTTAAAAGATGCTCAAGAAAAAACATCCTTACAAGACGGTGTTCAAACGGGAACAGGTATGTTAGATGGAATCCCTGTTGCTTTAGGGGTAATGGATTTCAACTTTATGGGTGGTAGTATGGGTTCAGTTGTTGGTGAAAAAATCACACGTTTAATTGAATATGCTACTGTTGAAGGTCTTACGTTATTAATTGTTTGTGCGTCGGGTGGTGCTCGAATGCAAGAAGGTATTTTAAGTTTAATGCAAATGGCAAAAATTTCAGCTGCGTTAGATGTTTATCAGTCTTCAGCTAATTTACTATACATTGCCATTTTAACATCACCAACAACAGGTGGGGTTACTGCAAGTTTTGCAATGTTAGGTGACTTAATTATTGCTGAACCTAAAGCATTAATTGGTTTCGCAGGACGTCGTGTAATTGAACAAACATTACAAGAACAATTACCAGATGATTTCCAAACATCTGAATATTTATTAAAACACGGTTTATTAGATTTTATTGTTCCACGTTGTTTCTTAAAACAAGCTCTATCTGAAACTATTACTTTATACCAACAAGCACCATTTAAAGAAACAGGAAGTATGCCAGACATTTTCCCTCGTATGAACTTCTTAATGGAAGAACAATTACGTCGTGAATTTTCTACAAAATAGGGCTCATCAAAACCAATAGCGGAGCTTGCTTCGCTATGCTTCGCCCTCAACACTTCTCCCCCAACACTCATAAAGCGCCCCCCCAAGGCTTGTCCTTGGGGGGCGCTCCCCGTGCTGAGGGATGGAAGTGTTGAGGGCGAAGCAAGCTTCGCTATCGGTTTTGTGTTTTGGTGGGCACTCTTTAAAAAATATAGAGTTTATAGAAAACTATTGCTTTTTTCTATAAAAAGCGTTATTATATATTTACGTAAGGGCCTTAGCTCAGTTGGTAGAGCGCTTGTTTTACACGCAAGATGTCAACGGTTCGAGTCCGTTAGGCCCTAAACTTACAAACATCAACACTCCCGTGGGGGTGTTGAGGAGGGTGTAGAGCCC